GTGTGGATAAATGGAAGGATGAGAGAAAGAGAGAAAAAGAATATCAATGATATAGAAATCCAATATGTAAGGTCTATGAGTCATCTCATAAAAGACAGTGTAATAAAGCATCAATACTAATCGATTCATCTATAATGAAATATTAAATGTTCTTATAGAAGAAAAAAATGAAGAAAAAAAATCAAGAGCTTCGAGCCAATAAAGACTAAGAAGGTTGACTCAAGAATAAATTGGATTATGAGCTCCGTTGTAGAATTCTGACCTAACCATTAAATACGAAGCGGTGGGAACGATGGAACCTGTGACTGCAAAAGATTTTATTGAACAAATGAATCTTACTGATTCACTAGTCGGGATGGCGAAATGAACCGGAAATCAATTCATCTATTCTGAGAAGTCACGAACAAGCGCTACGACTGAAATAGAGATTGCAAGAGTAAATATTCGCCCGCGAAAACTTTCTTTTTTTTTGAATTTGAATTGGTAAACTTGGATAAAGGACAAAAGAAAATAAAGATTTATTAGAACATTAGAAAAAAAACTATTATTTATAAAATTTTTTATAAAAATGTTCTAATATCTATTCAAATTAATTGAAATTCCATTTTGAATCCTTTTATTCGCGAGGAGCTGGATGAGAAGAAACTCTCACGTCCAGTTCTGTAGTAGAGATGGAATTCCGAAACAACCATCAACTATAACCCCAAAAGAACTACATTTCGTAAACAACATAGAGGAAGAATGAAGGGAAGATCTTATCGAGGTAATCATATTTGTTTCGGTAAATACGCTCTTCAGGCACTTGAACCTGCTTGGATCACATCTAGACAAATCGAAGCAGGTCGACGAGCAATGACACGAAATGCACGCCGTGGTGGAAAAATATGGGTACGTATATTTCCAGACAAACCAGTTACAGTAAGATCTGCTGAAACACGTATGGGTTCGGGGAAAGGATCCCCTGAATATTGGGTAGCTGTTGTTAAACCGGGGAGAATACTATATGAAATGGGTGGAGTAGCCGAAAATCGAGCCAGAAGAGCTATTTTACTAGCAGCATCCAAAATGCCTATACGAACTCAATTAATTATTTCGGGATAAAAATGTAGAACCGACAGAAATGAGTCTCGGGGATGAAACCGCAGGTTTCTTTTTTTGGACAAACAATATTTCTTTTATTTTCTTTATCCTTTGCATTGGAAGAATAGACTAAAAAATTGATATGATTCAACATCAGACCCATTTAAATGTAGCGGATAACAGCGGGGCTCGAGAATTGATGTGTATTCGAATCATAGGAGCTAGTAATCGTCGCTATGCTTATATTGGTGACGTTATTGTTGCTGTGATCAAAGAAGCAGTCCCAAAAATGCGCCTAGAAAAATCAGAAGTAGTCAGAGCTGTAATTGTCCGTACCTGTAAAGAACTTAAACGTGACAGCGGTATGATAATACGATATGATGACAATGCTGCAGTTGTGATTGATCAAAAAGGAAATCCAAAAGGAAGTCGAATTATTGGTGCAATCCCCGAGGAATTGAAAGAATTCCATTTTACTAAAATAGTTTCATTAGCTCCCGAGGTATTATAAAATAAAATAAAATGAGATCGTGATTGGGGTATTTGAAAGAAATAGATTAAGAACTAGATTAATTCGTAGATTGTGTCTCAGGCATATACCTTGAAAATATTCATAAACCAATAAAAAAAAAAAAGAAAAACATGTTAATTATATCCAATTTTCAGACACCAATAATTTTAGTTCATGATGGGTACAGACACTATTGCTGAGATAATAAACTCGATACGAAATGCTGATATGGCTAGAAAAAGGGTTGTTCGCATAGCATCTACTAATATTACCGAAAATATTGTTAAAATACTTTTCCGAGAAGGTTTTATCGAAAACGTCAGAAAACATCGAGAAAAAAACAAATATTTTTTGGTTGTAACCCTGCGACATAGAAGGAATAGGAAAAGCCCTTATAGAAAATTTTTCAATTTAAAACGGGTCAGTCGGCCCAGTCTACGAATCTATTCTTACTCTCAAGAAATTCCTAGAATTTTAGGTGGGACAGGGATTGTAATTCTTTCTACTTCTCGAGGTATAATGACAGACCGGGAGGCTCGACTAGAAGGAATTGGCGGAGAAATTTTGTGTTATATATGGTAATCATTTTAATATCCAAATGGGATCCTCTTCCTATTTATAAAAAAAAAAAGAAAGAGGGTGAGTTGTTTAATATCGTTTCTCCTCCATTAGTTGATACTTCAAGGGGGCTTTACCTGCAATGACAGAACAAAAATGGATTCACGAAGGTTTAATTACTGAATCGCTTCCCAATGGCATGTTCCGGGTTCGGTTAGATAATGAAGATCTGGTTCTAGGTTATGTTTCAGGAAAGATCCGGCGTAGTTTTATCAAGATACTGCGTGGAGACAAAGTCAAAATTGAAATAAGTCGTTATGATTCAACCAGAGGACGTATAATTTCTCGACTCGACAACGACAACGAAAACAAGGATTCAAAAGATTAGCTGGTTTTTATTCAATACGATTCGAGATGCAAAATTTCAAGAAACTTATTTTCTACCAAGAAGTAGATTCAGAATTAAGATAAGGAATGACAAATATGAAAATAAGAGTTTCTGTTCGTAAAAGATGTCAAAAATGTCGACTAATCCGTAGGCGGGGGCGCCTTAGAATAATTTGTTCCAACCCGAGACATAAACAAAGACAAGTATAATCAGACACGCTAAAAGGCTCAATGTACAAATCAAATAAGGAATCTGTTTTGACATGAAATGGATATATCCATATATTTCTGACTCATATTTATGAGATGATACAATATGCCAAAAGCTATACCGAGAACTGGTTCACGTAGGAATGTACGTATTGGTTCACGCAGGAATGTACGTATTAGTTTACGTAAGATTGTAGGTATTGGTTCACGCAGGAATGTACGTATTAGTTTACGTAAAATTGTAGGTAGAATACCAAAGGGAGTTATTCATGTTCAAGCGAGTTTCCATAATATCATTGTCACGGTTACAGATCTACGGGGTCGGGTGGTTTCCTGGTCCTCGGCCGGTACTTGTGGATTCAAGGGTACGAGAAAAGGGACACCCTTTGCCGCTCGAACTGCAACAGAAGATGCTATTGGTCCAGTAATAGATCAAGGTATGCAACGAGCAGGAGTCATGATAAAAGGTCCCGGTCTCGGAAGAGACGCAGCATTACGAGCTATTCGTCAAAGTGGTATACGATTCACTTTTTTACGGGATGTAACCCCTATGCCACATAATGGCTGTAGGCCCCCGAAAAAAAAACGTAGATAAAGTATATTATTATTATTATTGAATACTTAACTTATTTTCTTCGATATTTCTTACTTTTCCAGATCAAAGTCTTTCCATTTTTTCTCAAAATCTAAACTTTCAAAGTTTCTATGGCTCACGATGAATTTTTTCTACCAGACGGAGACATACGGTGGAAGTGTCTTGAATTAAGAGAAGACAGTGCACGTCTTCATTATGGGCGCTTTTTGCTGGCTCCACTTTTAGAAGGCCAAGCTGACCTAATAGGCATTGCAACGCGAAAAACTTTGCTTCAAGAACTAGAAGGAACGTGTATCACGTGTGCAAAATTTCTGGACGTACCCCATCAATATCTTACTATAGATGGGGTCGAAGAATCGGTCTATGATATTGTAATGAATTTGAAAAAAGTTGTATTCAGAAGTAACCAACTGTCTGGTAATGTACCTAGATTTTTGACAGGGTACTTTCGTGCCAGGGGTCCTGGACCTGCAACTGCTCGTAGTATTGTCGTAAATCCTGCTCATGTAGAAGTCATTAACAAGAACGAACATATAGCTACATTGAAACAACCAATGCAGCTATTTATTGAACTAGAAATCGAGAGAAATCGCGCATATGGTAGAAAAATAACATATACCTTTCGAGAAGGATGTTATCCTATAGATGCTAGCTTCTCGCCTGTTCTAAATGTGAATCATAGTATTCATACCTATTATTCTCCTATGAATGAAAGAAAAGAGGTGCTCTTTCTCGAAATATGGACAAATGGGAGTTTCACTCCGGTAGAAGCACTTGGTATAGCCTCCCAGAAGTTGGTTAAATTATTTGGGTTTCCTTTGCGTATCGACGAAGACAAAGAAAAAGAAAAAGAGTCAGGGCATACGGTTACTATAAAAGATTTGACTTTGGAAGATCGATGGGAAACACTAAGAAGACGACAAAAGAAAACAAAATTAGCAGTGGAATCGATTTATATTGATCAATTACAACTTTCTTCCAAGGTCTATGATTGCCTCAAAAAGGCCGAGATATATAAATTATCTCAGCTGTTGAATAAGGGTTACAAAGATCTTATGAATATGAAAATGGAATATTTTGGCATAGAAGATGCAAAAGAGATAATCTTGGCTGTAGAAAAATATTTCAAAATATTCGACTCAGATTTTTTTTAATATAGATGTATTTTAATATAGATGTATCTAGGGATAATTCGCTTTGAAGCGGCTATTCCCTAGATACACACGTCGTGTTATTATTGAATAGATGTATCTAGGGATAATTCGCTTTGAAGCGGCTATTCCCTAGATACACACGTCGTGTTATTTCACAATTGAATCAATTTAAAAAAGACCTAAAGTTAGGGATTTATCAATAGGCAATGTTGCACCAATACCCAACCAAAGAGCGACTGTGGTACCAATCAAAAAGACGGTTGTCGCTACTGGACGGCGAAATGGATTTTGGAATTTATTAACATTCTCTAAAAAGGGTACTGTTAATAATCCCGCAGGTACTGAAACCATTAAAAGAACACCCAATAATTTATTGGGCACTGTACGAAGTATTTGAAATACGGGAAAGAAATACCATTCGGGTAATATTTCCAAAGGGGTTGCAAATGGATCTGCCGGTTCACCAATCATTGATGGTTCTAGAACCGCTAAGCCTACGTTACAT